TTATCCAGAACTTCTCTCTTTTCCTCGGTGAAACAAGAATCCGTTTTGCTCAAACCAAAGCACTTAGTTTAGCCTTTGTTTCCTCTGTGCCCTGTCTTCTTTAAAGATTCATCCAATGGAATCCCGACTCCCTTTCTTTTTGATTTCCATTCTATTTATAATTAGAACCTAATTAAGATAGGATGACTAATGTATGCAGCCTAATGAGGAGTAATACTATAAAAATAAAGAACTCTATTTCAGAACTATGAGACAGAATATTCTGTTTTCTTATTTACTCTTTCTTTATTTTTGGATTTTATTTCCATTTTTCTATTTTATAGAAAGTAGATCTATTTAGATAATGTATATATAAGCAAAGTAATATACTTCAAACAAAGTAGGAATTCGCAAGATGGAGAAAATCATTGCAGTTATTATAGGGAAGTCTAGGGACTTAGAGCATATCCTATTTGAAGGAGGATGGAATTCAAATCAGGTAAGGGATCCTTCCTTCTATTGATTTGATAGAAATTCGTTTTTCTTTTCCTGTCTCTAAGATTTTCGATGAATGAGCCTGTGGTAATGCTTTTATCTCTATTCTATGGCGCAAGCGACCGTCCAGTCTATAAACAAGTACTAATGAGGAAATGAAAACTATACTAAAGGAAACATAGGATCTCTATCCTAAAATCTAAAAAAAGGACATATTAGGGCTATACGGATTCGAACCGTAGACCTTCTCGGTAAAACAGATCAAACGGATTATTATCGAAATGATTCGAACTGTTTCAAAGACCCAACATGCATTTTTTTGCATTGGGCTCTTTCATCAACTGATGTAAAGATCAGTTAGTCCACCATAGTTTTTCTTTACGGAAAGATAATGAGATGGCTCCCTGTGCTCTGATTGATTATTTGTATTATGATCTATCTAGGAGCAATACCAAAGTGTTTCAAAGGAGGATTACCTTGACTTAGGTCTGCCTCCGGCCTAAATTAAATCAACCTAAGTGAAATGGAGTCTCTATCGTTCCGCTGCAAGAGTTGACTATGAGACTTCATACACCTTAAAGTTCATAGAACGAAAAGAAGTTTTTTGGAGGCCCTTATCCTCATTACGCCTAGCATTTAGTGGGCTGGATATTTACCTTATCAACTAGCAAATCAATAAGGGTTCTATTTGATTAGGCACCTGAATTGGCACCTGAATCGGACTGAACCGACTGTTTGTCAGGCTACTGTTCTCCTATTCTCTCGAATCCATGAAGTAAGACATTGATTTTGCAATAAGATCAATTATGTTCATTGCATAATAAGCTCCCTTGAAAAGCATTGGCGCACGTGTAAGCGAGTTGCTCTACCGAACTGAGCTATAGCCCTTGTCAGAGATATCTTAACATATAGATAATTTCTTGTCAAGATGAATATTCTCTAATGCCAGAGGATATCCCTTTGATCTGTTTACTATATAACATACCAATAACGGAGCAGTATTGCTTATAAAAAGGATTCGATCTATAATCGATCGAAGTAATGGGTCTTCCTTTGTGGTGATAAATTGCCTACTTAACTCAGTGGTTAGAGTATTGCTTTCATACGGCGGGAGTCATTGGTTCAAATCCAATAGTAGGTAGGTAGGTAGAAAAATTACTAGATAGCATTGGACTTACTTCGCTTCGCTATCTAATAACTTTTTCTACCCCTCTTCCCTTTTTCTTTGTATCAACTAAACCATTGGATTGTATTCAATTGGATGGGGGAATCCAATTGATAGCCTCGACTCGTATCCTAGCTCGTCTGAGAGCTAGCTTCGCTTCAACCAACTCTTTCGTACCCTCAGCTCTACTCAAGTTAGCTTCGGCTATTTCAAGTGCCTGTTGAGCTTCTTCCGGATCAATGTCACTACCCAGTTCCGCATCATTTCCTAAAATGATGATCTCATTATTAACTATTCTCGCAAAACCGCTCCACAGAACCGCCGTTAACCATTGGTCGTTGAGGAGGCGTATTCTCAAAGGACCCATATCTACAGCTGTGTTAATGGGGGCGTGGTTTGGTAATACGCCAATTTGGCCACTATTAGTAGATAAAATGATTTCTTTCACTTCACAATCCCAAATAATTCGCTTAGGAGTTAGTACATAAAGATTTAATTTCATTTCTTCAATTTGTTCTCCTCTTCTAAGTTTATAGCTTTCGTGCTAGCTTCATCGATGTTACCCACCAAATAAAAAGCTTGTTCGGGTAGGCCGTCTAATTCTCCGGAAAGGATTAGTTGAAATCCCCTAATTGTTTCTGCAAGACCAACATACTTTCCTGCAGAACCGGTAAAAACTTCTGCCACAAAGAACGGTTGTGATAAGAAACGTTCAATTTTTCGTGCTCTTGCTACAGTTAAACGATCCTCCTCTGATAATTCATCCAACCCAAGAATTGCGATAATGTCCTGAAGTTCTTTGTAACGTTGTAAAGTTTCCTTAACTCTTTGCGCAGTTTCATAATGTTCGTTGCCAACGATCCGAGGCTGTAACATAGTTGAGGTTGAATCTAAAGGATCTACTGCTGGATAAATACCCTTGGAAGCTAATCCTCTGGAAAGTACGGTAGTAGCATCCAAATGTGCAAATGTTGTGGCAGGAGCAGGGTCGGTCAAATCGTCCGCAGGTACATAAACTGCTTGGATCGAAGTTATGGATCCCTTTTTTGTAGAAGCAATTCTTTCTTGCAAAGAACCCATTTCTGTACTAAGAGTAGGTTGATAACCCACTGCGGAGGGCATTCTCCCTAATAAGGCGGATACCTCCGATCCTGCTTGAACAAAACGAAAGATATTATCGATGAATAGAAGCACGTCTTGCTTATTAACATCTCGGAAATATTCTGCCATAGTTAGGGCAGTTAAACCAACTCTCATACGAGCTCCCGGCGGTTCATTCATTTGACCATAGACTAGAGCTACCTTTGATTCCTCCAAATTTTTTTCATTAATTACTCCGGATTCCTTCATTTCCATATAAAGATCATTTCCTTCACGAGTCCGTTCCCCTACTCCGCCAAATACGGATACGCCTCCATGAGCTTTAGCAATGTTGTTGATTAATTCCATGATGAGTACTGTTTTACCTACTCCAGCCCCCCCAAATAGTCCTATTTTTCCTCCACGTCGATAAGGAGCTAAAAGATCGACCACCTTAATACCTGTTTCAAAGATAGATAATTTTGTATCTAGCTCGATAAAGGCAGGCGCAGATCTATGAATAGGGAATGTTGCATTAATATCTACAGGACCCAAATTGTCAATAGGTTCCCCAAGAACGTTGAAAATTCGTCCGAGAGTAGCTCCACCGACTGGAACACTGAGAGGAGCTCCCGTGTCAATCACTTCCAATCCTCTCATCAACCCGTCTGTAGCACTCATAGCTACAGCTCTAACTCGATTATTTCCTAATAATTGTTGTACCTCACAAGTCACATTAATTTGCTTACCGGCAGTGTCTCTACTCTTGACTACCAAAGCGTTATAAATATAAGGTAACTTGCCCGGGGGAAAAGTGATATCCAGCACGGGTCCAATAATTTGATCGATACGCCCTATGCTTTTTTCTTCAATTGTGGAAACCCCGGGACGAGAAGTAGTAGGATTGGTTCTCATAATTATCACATAATTTTCAAAAAAAAAGGAATTTGTCGAATTTTTTCTTGTTGAATAATGCCAAATCAAATCCAAAAAAATAGCCAAAAATCCAAAAGTAAAAAGGAAATGAATTAGTTAATTCAATAAGAGAGAAAGGGGGACGAGGACTTGATTTCGTTGCCCAAGCGAATCCCATTCAATCGTTTACTCATGGAATGAGTCCGTTGGAAAGTTCAATCAATCTTTTTTTCATATACATTTCGCCTTTTGTGGAGGATCTGTCCCTACTCTACTTTCCTATCTAGGACTTCGATATACAAAATATATACTACTGTGAAGCATAGATTGCTGTCAACAGAGAATTTTCTTAGTATTTAGGTATTTACATTCAAAATAAGAAAGTGGCCTATTAAGAACTTGTAAAATAAGGATTAGGGATTGATTTGGGTTGCGCTATATCTATCAAAGAGTATACAATAATGATGGATTTGGTGAATCAAATCCATGGTTTAATAACGAACCATGTTAACTTACCATAACAACAACTCAATTCCTATCGAATTCCTATAGTAGAATTCCTATAGGATAGAACATACACAGGGTGTACGCATTATATATGAATGAAACATATTCATTAACTTAAGCATGCTCTCCATTTTCTTTAATGAGTTGATATTAATTGAATACCCTTTTTGTTTTAAAAGATTTTTGCAAAGGTTTCATTTACGCCTAATCCATATCGAGTAGACCCTGTCGTTGTGAGAATTCTTAATTCATGAGTTGTAGGGAGGGACTTATGTCACCACAAACAGAAACTAAAGCAAGTGTTGGATTTAAAGCTGGTGTTAAGGATTATAAATTGACTTATTACACCCCGGAGTATGAAACCAAGGATACTGATATCTTGGCAGCATTCCGAGTAACTCCTCAGCCCGGGGTTCCGCCCGAAGAAGCAGGGGCTGCAGTAGCTGCCGAATCTTCTACTGGTACATGGACAACTGTTTGGACTGATGGACTTACCAGTCTTGATCGTTACAAAGGGCGATGCTATCACATCGAGCCCGTTGTTGGGGAGGAAAATCAATATATCGCTTATGTAGCTTATCCATTAGACCTATTTGAAGAGGGTTCTGTTACTAACATGTTTACTTCCATTGTGGGTAACGTATTTGGTTTCAAAGCCCTACGCGCTCTACGTCTGGAGGATCTGCGAATTCCCCCTACTTATTCAAAAACTTTCCAAGGTCCGCCTCATGGTATCCAAGTTGAAAGGGATAAGTTGAACAAGTACGGCCGTCCTTTATTGGGATGTACTATTAAACCAAAATTGGGATTATCCGCAAAAAATTACGGTAGAGCGTGTTATGAGTGTCTACGCGGTGGACTTGATTTTACCAAAGATGATGAAAACGTAAACTCACAACCATTTATGCGCTGGAGGGACCGTTTTGTCTTTTGTGCCGAAGCAATTTATAAATCACAGGCCGAAACCGGTGAAATCAAGGGGCATTACTTGAATGCGACTGCAGGTACATGCGAAGAAATGATGAAGAGAGCTATATTTGCGAGGGAATTAGGGGTTCCTATTGTAATGCATGACTACTTAACTGGGGGATTCACCGCAAATACTACTTTGGCTCATTATTGCCGCGACAATGGCCTACTTCTTCACATTCACCGGGCAATGCATGCAGTTATTGATAGACAGAAAAATCATGGTATGCATTTTCGTGTATTAGCTAAAGCATTGCGTATGTCTGGGGGAGATCATATCCACGCCGGTACAGTAGTAGGTAAGTTAGAAGGGGAACGCGAAATGACTTTAGGTTTTGTTGATTTATTGCGCGATGATTTTATTGAAAAAGATCGTGCTCGCGGTATCTTTTTCACTCAGGACTGGGTATCTATGCCAGGTGTTATACCGGTGGCTTCAGGGGGTATTCATGTTTGGCATATGCCAGCTCTGACCGAAATCTTTGGAGATGATTCCGTATTACAATTTGGTGGAGGAACTTTAGGACATCCTTGGGGAAATGCACCTGGTGCAGTAGCTAATCGGGTGGCTTTAGAAGCTTGTGTACAAGCTCGTAACGAAGGGCGCGATCTTGCTCGTGAAGGTAATGAAATTATCCGAGCAGCTTGCAAATGGAGTCCTGAACTAGCCGCAGCTTGTGAAATATGGAAGGCGATCAAATTTGAGTTCGAGCCGGTAGATAAACTAGATAAGTAGATAAAACTAGATATAAAGAAGGTCTAAATAAAAAAGAAGCGAAATAGAAAGAGAAAAAAGCAGTTACGAAATGCAGTAATTCTTCTTTATTCTTCTAATTGATTGCAATTAAACTCGGCTCAATCTTAAAAAAAAGATTGAGCCGAATAAAAATAGATCTTGATACGATCATGAGACTTGACAAATCGAGATTCCTCTATTCTATATATTTAGAATATATAAAGGTATAATACAATAAATAAATACAAATATAGTATTATCATATGATAATGGAATCAAATACGCAGTATTTACAGAAAAAGTCTTTATTTATTGGGAAAGAATCAATGAAAAAAGATTAGGAATCGCAATGCTACTATACGCGTCCGGAGGAGTATTCGGAATAATATTCTTCTATAATCCATTCTTGTGTCTTGCGCGGGGTCTTACTAACAGGACTTCGCTGCACGGGACGGGTTTTCGTCGAAAAGCTAACTCCACCCGGCATTTTCATACCCTTTGGGTGGTATATCGCCTTAAAAAGTCTAAGGGGGTAGTATGAGATCTGTAGTAGGTAAGAGAATTTGCCCTTTGATTTTGATTGAGTATGCTATTTTTCCGCCTTTACCGCGCATTATTGTATGAGCTTCTAGAGGATAGAGGAGCACGTATGCAGGAAGGAAATTACAGCTTAATAAAAAAGTCTAAAAAAGCTTCAACTTTACGGCACTATCAATCAACTAAAAAGCCCTATGTATGAATCCTTACAACCGGTGGGATAGGATAAGAGCGAGTTTCGGTATACTGGGGTTGGGGGATATCCTTATTTCAAAACCTGACGCGCATCTTGCGTTTGTGGGGGTCCGAGAGTGGTTGAAGAAGTATTGCATGTGGAAGTAGGTAGACGAAACTTATTTAGGATTCGAAATGGGCGCATTCGACTAAAAGTCGTACTGAGACCTTTTTTAAAGGGTATTCTGAAAGAGGTATTTCATTTTCACAATCGCTTTCTTTTGAATCCAATTTCAAGTTCGATTAGAAGGATAGAAAGGCCATGAGGACGGGAAAAGAAAAATTAAATCTTTTTAATCTCCTTTTTTGCAATTTTCTTATTATCCATTCCATTCATTTTTTTTTATAGAATACTAAAGTATTCTATAGTATTCTATAAAAAATCTTTATTTTGCAAACTAAAAAATACAATAGTCAATATTCCTTATAATAGATATACTTAATTATATTATAAGAATCCTAAGATATTTTTCGAATAGATAGAAATAGTAAATTTGAATTGAGACACCTATTCTATGACGGATTTTAACTTACCTTCTATTTTCGTGCCTTTAGTAGGCTTAGTATTTCCGGCAATTGCAATGGCTTCTTTATTTCTTTATGTGCAGAAAAATAAGATTGTCTAGAACCGATGGGGCCGAATTTTCTCAATGTATTTCCACGCAGGATCATAATACAGATATTTTTTAGTGTAAGTAATATAATATGGTAGGGTATGTGGCTCTTTCTACACACAAATGAAAAACGGCTATGGATGCGGATATAGGCTACGAGCATAAATGCATGCATATGCGGAGCCGGGTATAGCGAGTTTTATTTTAAGTGGATCAACAGATATTTTTTGAATAGAAAGTCAATGTATCTAACCAATTATTTCACAGGAGTACTAGTTACTGAAGGCGATTTCAGAATCAAAAAAAGTAAAGTCAAAATAATTTAGCTTATTCTCTCAATTTCAATCGACCGCTGCTGGATTTAGTATATCTAATATGAATTGGCGATCAGAACACATATGGATAGAACTTCTAAAAGGTTCTCGAAAAAGAGGTAATTTTTTCTGGGCCTGTATTCTTTTTCTAGGTTCACTAGGATTTTTATCGGTTGGGGCTTCCAGTTATCTTGGTAAGAATATGATATCTGTACTTCCATCTCAACAAATTCTTTTTTTTCCACAGGGGGTCGTGATGTCTTTCTACGGAATCGCGGGCCTATTCATTAGCTCCTACTTGTGGTGCACTATTTTGTGGAATGTAGGCAGTGGTTATGACCGATTCGATAGAAAAGAGGGAATAGTGTGCATTTTTCGTTGGGGATTCCCTGGAATAAAACGTCGCGTCTTCTTTCGATTCCTTATGCGGGATATCCAATCAATTAGAATTCAGGTTAAAGAGGGTCTTTATCCTCGTCGTATCCTTTATATGGAAATCCGGGGCCAGGGGGTCATTCCCTTAACTCGTACTGATGAGAAGTTTTTTACTCCACGAGAAATTGAACAAAAAGCTGCCGAATTGGCCTATTTCTTGCGCGTACCAATTGAAGTATTTTGAATACCGATTTCATTTTTTTGAAATTAATTGAATGAATTGGATTCGTTATTGTAAGGAGATTTTTGAGTATTTATCTAAAGAAAGGAACAAATGAGGATAAGAGAAAATTGCTTCTAATTTGTTTTGTACAAGTGAGATATATGGCATAATATTCTTCCATTTTCATCCGAAAAGGCTTTTTTTTTTTTTATTCTATTTCTCTATTCCACTCCATCTAGATCTAAGAAAGAACCCAATGCAATGAAATTCCACTAGTATACAAAAAAGAGGAATAGATACAAGGTCTCAAACCTTGTTATAGAATTTTTGCTTCAAATAAAAAGAAATATCATATAGAGTCAGCGAATGAAATAGAGTCAGCGAATGAAGCAGATTCATTAACAACTCAATTTACAGATCAAAAATGAAAAAAAAGAAAGCATTGCCTTCTTTCCTATATCTTGTATTTATCGTACTTTTGCCCTGGGGAGTCTCTTTCTCTTTTAACAAATGTCTGGAACTTTGGATTAAGAATTGGTGGAATACCAGGCAATCTGAAACTCTCTTAACTGATATTCAAGAGAAAAAGGTTCTAGAAAGATTCATAGAATTAGAAGAACTTTTTCTCTTGGACGAAATGATAAAAGAGAAACCGAAGACACATGTACAAAAACCTCCTATAGGAATACACAAGGAAATAATACAATTGGTCAAAATAGATAATGAGGATCATCTCCATATCATTTTGCATTTCTCGACAAATATAATCTGTTTGGTTATTCTAAGTGGTTCTTTTTTTCTGGGTAAAGAGGAACTTGTCATTTTGAATTCTTGGGTTCAGGAATTCTTCTATAACTTAAATGACTCAATAAAAGCTTTTTTGATTCTTTTAGTTACTGATTTTTTTGTTGGATTTCACTCCACCCGCGGTTGGGAACTACTAATTCGTTGGGTCTACAACGATCTTGGATGGGCTCCTAATGAGCTAATTTTCACTATTTTTGTTTGTAGTTTTCCAGTGATTCTAGATACATGTTTTAAATTTTGGATCTTTTTTTCTTTAAACCGTCTATCTCCTTCGCTTGTAGTCATTTATCATTCAATTAGTGAAGCATAAACTCATTCGATTTCCTGATATTAATCAAATTAGCATCTTTCTTCCTTTAGAAAGAAAGCCCTTTTCCATTTTAGCAAAATTCTTTCTATTTCTACCTGCTCAAGGTATTCATCATTCCAGTACAACTGTTGCAGTAGAATGACAACAGACTCGTGTATAGGGAACTAGATTAGCTTAGCTACCTATCTAATTTATTGTAGAAATTCTGGGATCTGCGATTGGATATGGAAAATAGAAATACTTTTTCTTGGGTAAAGGAACAGATGATTCGATCGATTTCTGTATCGATCATGATATACGTAATAACTCGGACATCTATTTCAAATGCATATCCCATTTTTGCGCAGCAGGGTTATGAAAACCCACGAGAAGCAACCGGACGAATTGTATGTGCCAATTGCCATTTAGCTAATAAGCCCGTGGATATTGAAGTTCCCCAAACTGTGCTTCCCGATACTGTATTTGAAGCAGTTCTTCGAATTCCTTATGATATGCAACTGAAACAAGTTCTTGGTAATGGGAAAAAGGGAGGGTTAAATGTGGGTGCTGTTCTTATTTTGCCCGAGGGATTCGAATTAGCGCCGCCCGACCGTATTTCTCCTGAGTTGAAAGAAAAGATAGGAAATCTTTCTTTTCAGAGTTATCGTCCCGATAAAAAAAATATTCTTGTGATAGGCCCTGTTCCCGGTAAGAAATATAGTGAAATCGTCTTTCCCATTCTTTCCCCCGATCCTGCTACG